AGGAAAGCGGTCCCTTACCTTGTGACCTCTATTTCCTTCCCGTAATTGAATCTTCCACAGAAAGCAGCTCGCACTCGGTAATAAGACTTGAACATGGATTCTTTCCCATCGACTGGATCTTTCACAGAGACCAAGAACAAGGACCGGGACAAATAGGGAACGGGAACTACTCTTTTCGTTTCGGGATTTGAGTAGGTAAGGGCAGCGGGACCAGCAACATGAACAATCGGACCAAGCAAGCTATTAAGCCAACTAACAAAGCCACAAGCTACAGGCAGGATACTTTTATAGCTCTACGATTAGGGAGTACGTCACCTTCCCTTCTCTTGAGGAGCCTCTCGTATGTTAAGTTTTACTATATTTAATGAGTTGGCGTATTTGAGTCTTTCCTTTCTTTTTAACTATAGGCATCGGCACAGGCACAACATAAGCAAAGAGGGAAAGAAGCTACACCATTTAGGATAGAATTGCTCACCATTGAGATGCCGGCGCCGACTGATCGATGAAAATAAGGCCAGCCTGTTAACAGATAAGAGGACTAGGTAATAAATACTTCGAATGCAATAAAAGAGCTTGATTGAGATAGTGAGTCCATTGTTGGGAGACTCGATGAGAAGAATCATCCCTCTCTTCCCTAGCGCATACTAAAGCAGAGTAGACTGATCGGACGACATGCGCATCAGAAAAATAGAATGGATTTCACATCGATAGAAATCAAGTCCTTGTCTTTCTCTGTATCGGTAGTAGCATCAGCCTCATTGCCCGGCATGGCTTGATAGTGGTATAAGGATTTCCCTGTAGGTGGTCCGCTTACTGTGCTATTTCAATGCTTCGGGGTACAAGATGTCGAAGGAACAAAGAGGACGAAGGTTCTTCGGCGCATATTCGTAGGATATGACACCGAACGAAAAGGATGGAGATGTTTCGACCCACCCGTAAAAGACATGTTTTGAAAAGATGGGGATTGGGGGCTATTGATCCGGAAAGACGAGATGGAATTGCTATTGAGTCTTCGAGGCGCTGAAAGCCCTAAGATTGATCTGATTCCTTCCATTTTTTCGGTCTTAGAGCCGGTAGATCAGATTGAATGAGGGATGGAAGGATGTTCCGGTATTCGAATTATCCGCAGGGCTACACGACGGTGGAAGTAGAGTGGCTGGAGCTCCTTCAAATCAATTATATTGGGAGGCCTAACGAGTGACAATGGTTCACAGTCCGACTGCTAATTCGAGTTACCTTTCAAACAGACGAGATTCCGCATCTACTTATTTCGGGATGAAGACATGTCGGCCTTACGACTGCTAATTGAGGCCTAAGGTATAGCAGTAACTGTATTAAACGTACTAGCAATGACTTTTGAGGAATTATTGATTCAAAACTTTCTATCGCTACACCCCTTTTCAACTATCTCAAATAGCGCACTAGCCGTAAGAGAAAGAGGTGTCGAATACGGCCACGCATCCGCTGAGCTGGCCGAAAGAAGCAAGCAAAGCAAAGAGTCTTACTCTAAAGAAAAAGCCTATTCCTATTCTAGAAATCCTGCAAACTATTAATCTAAGTACTTAGCACTCACCGCTACAATTGGCGGAAATTAATTGGCGCTGCATCTATCCCAATGAATTTTTTTCTTTTCCTTAGTCCTCTTCTTTAGCACTGGCTTACTCACAGGAAGCTGGCCTAGCAGATGACTCTTAGTTAGACTGGTACTAGTTAGGATATAACATAAGGGGAATTCCATTCTAGGAGTTCTCCAAAGCCCTATCCCATATAAAAAAAAGAGAAAAGCTATATTAACGCTCTAGCCCAAGAATAGATCTTATGAAAAAAAAAAGAACGATCGTCAGCGGAGATCGCAATACGAAGTTTTTTAGACATAATCCCCGGCATCAAAGAATTCCAGGGATTTTATCTATTTAAAGTAGGAGATAGCCGGGTATTCCCACAGAGAAGTCTTGCTCTGGCTTGCCCAAAGTGTTGAACATATAGAATTAAGGTTGTCTTACATACACACTGGTGGAATTGAATTTGATTCCGCTTTTTAAAATAGTAAGAGGGGAATTGAGTAAAATATCCTTGTCCGTAGTTCCAGCGGATTATCTTTTGTCTTGCAAACCCCTTATTCTGTACTCCCCTATTCTTGAAAAGACCGCTATGCACCTTGACTTTTGGCTTTTCGTTCTTTCTGCTGCAGCTGTTTAGCTATATGCGTCTCCTTTTCTTAGTCCCCATCAGGAAAGAAAGCTCTACAGTGAAAGGCTTCCTTGATTGGTACTACTGGCTTGTCCATCTACTGGGTGGGACTACTCCGACATATTCGGTGCTACGCCCCTATTATCCCGTCCTCGAGACTGAACTAAGGCACATCCCTTCTTTGCTTAGGGTTTGGTTCGGGTTCAGCTTCTGCCGCTGCTTCAGCCGGTCAAAATACCAGGCCGGGGCTTTCTTTCCTGTGGTTTCCGATATTGCAATGGCAAGCAAACAGAAGGTTTCCCTCTTTCGGGTATAGGCTTTCCCGATTGATTGGAAAGATTTTTTTTTATACTGCCAGAGAAAAAAAAAGCTATCTAACCCTGATATCCTTGGTACTGTCCCTGCTGAGAAAGATCCGGATTTCCCAGAGAGTGCTTTTCCGGTGCGGTGTAACCAACAACTCAAGGCTATCAAGGGAAGGAGTTGCAGTACCGGAGTTCTATCTCGGATCCACAGAATGATCAGTTTTTGTCTCGAAAACCGCTCTTAGCGCAGGTTCCACGTGGGATTGGATATCGAAGGTTCCTTCCGAGCATTTTGGATATGGAATCTGTATTGCCGGAAAGGTTCTCCCTGTCCCGGGCAACCTCTCTTCTTATAGGATTCATAGAGTGGAGTTTACCTTTAAGGTTGGATTCCATAGATCTAATCGGCGGAAAGAAGCACTGGCTAATACTTTTATGGGGATGGGGCCTACAAGGCAATCAGATAGCAGATTCCCTTTTACTGTCTTCAATGTCTTGAAGAACGTCTTCCCCGGTCCGAGACAGGTCAACAATCGTGGAAGGCCCAGGATGGTCGCTATAACGTCTTTTTCGGCATGGTAACAAGGTCCAACAATCTAACATGGAAGACGGTTACTGTGCCTTAAACGACGTGATATAGGCTTTAAAGAGGGTTTCATGAAGGATTGTGGGATAGCCTTCCACTCGGACTTGAGATCCTTTCCCTGGCTGGCAGGCTGTCTTAAATAAAAGGAATGCACATAAAGACAAGACAGCTTAAGCTTCACTGAAAGGCACATAAAGACAGTCTCATGCTTGCTTTAACTGCTGAAAGGTAAGACTCTTGGGACTGATGTCTCTCTCTTTATTTGACAGGCATGCATGAAAGAGAAGACATACAATCAAAGACTCTTTCCCTACCCTAAGGCATTCTTTGAACAGATGTACAGTACATATGTCTCTAAAGAGACTTTCTCTTGGGGCCGCCCATGACAAGTCTATAGAATAGATACTCTCTGTCTCAAGGAATTCCCCATCAACAAAGGTCGGGGATTTCATGGAATCTGTAAGGCAGGCTTTCACTCTTTCCAGGGCAAGCTCTCTTCAAAAACTTTCCTTTCCGGAAATCTGACCTGGCTGAAGCAGCGGCTATCGGAGTCAGGCTTAATAGAGCCTCCTATCTAGTCAAATACTGAACTGAAAAAAGAGAACCTTCTTTGTTTTAGGATTTCCCACTACTTTAAGAATTAGTTAAGAGAACATTATCGTGCCCACGGTAAACGCTGAGGGTGGCGGGGACGAGATTTGTTTTCTGGACCGGGTATACGCGAGTGGTACCTAGGAGAGAGGTTCACCGGTTATACCACTGTAGGGCCCAATCATCTTATTAAAATAAAATAAATAAGAATATGAAGCTGACAAGACAATGATTTCTTTCATAACCTCTACTTCTTTTTTGTATCAATCGGACCGGTCTTCAAAGAAAGATCAGATCTTCCAATCGCTTATGTCAGAGCAGCGTCCTCTTCCTTCTTCCTATGGTCAAGCGCTTGTACTCCCGGTATGTCTTGTACTTGGGCTTTCCTTTTGAGTGCAGGAAGAAGTAATCTCGTGCTAGGCCTCTCAATACCAACTAATTCCTCACTGTCTCTGTTCCTTCTCCCTTTAGAGCGACTACCCCGCTTCTTCCCCTTATCCTTATCCTCCTGAATCCTCGTTGGTCCTTTTGCACTGAAAAGCTTTCTTTTCGATCTTGTACTCAGTCAGGTACTTTAACACCAAGCCAATCTCGACAAAGACAAGTATTAAACAAGTAAGGATGTGAGACCAATCTCAAGATCTTTGTAATGAATTTAGAAGAGTGCGATTCTCCCCCTGGTATTCTAGTAGAGTCGGCTTGATACAAACCCAATCTCGATTCAAGTCAAAGCAATGAGCCATGTGAGACCTACGGAGCTACGTCTACGAAGCCTTAAGCAGAGAGGTGGAACCAAGCCGGTACTTTACTTAAAGAAAGGGATGAGAAAGGCGTTTAGGCACGAAAATACCAAGGGCAAGGTAGGATCAATCTAATTGAGCTCGTACGACAGGGTGGAAGATCTCTTTAGAAAGTCCGGGCAGGGGGGGATCAATTAACCAGTTAAGGCACAAAGTTGGCTCATAGGATACGACTCAACCATTCCACGGGCCGATCTAATTCATTTTGAAGAGAAAGATTCTTTTCTTTTCTAATAGACAGGAAGTATAAGCTCAAAGCGGAAAGGGAAGCCAGTAGCTAGACTAAGAGGTGCAAGTGGAATACAAGTCTTGGAGCTAGAGGGTGGACGAACGAAGTCAAGCAAGTCAGTCAGTTCAGTGACCAAGCCTTCTCCTTAACAGTTTCAATTAATCGATCCGGATAAAGGGAATTTGAACTTAGATTGGCTTTGTGTGAAAAAAGTCCAATAGCTGGGAGCGTAACAACTCAATTGATCTCCCGTCCCTCTCTCCTTAACTGAACTATCGTCCAACCTCTCCTGATAAGGAGAGTCTCTTCGTGAGGCTACGCCCCGAGGGTTAGGGTCAAGGGTTGGTCTGAAGCTTCTCGGATTTGGAGTCTGAATTCCCTCTATACCTCTCGTTATCAACTCTACTACCTGCGGCACCCATTGACTATATACTGAGCCTATACGCCATGCCATCCTATACCTTTCGGTCTGAAAACCTCTCTCCGCCACGCCCCTTCGGCCTTCGCTGCCTCTCTATATTAGCGAGAGTCTCGTTGTGATGCTTGACGCCTAGAGCTACCGAGAGCCCCTGTCTTTAATAACCAACCAAGCCAAGGTAGGGGGTAGCCCAGCTATTCGATTCGAGCTATAGAGAAAGGCCCAATTAGACCAAGGATCAGATAGGCAACTGAGTTTCAGTTTAAATAAAAAAGGGATAAAATCTCACTAGAACGAGGTTTACGGGTGGAAGAGAGCGGTTTAGTGGCTTTGGGGAGTCCATTGCATCAAGAGTATAGAGATTGATTGGGCCCAAGGTCCCTTTTTGCAAACCAGGAATATAGTTAACAAAGAGGTATCTAAGTTGCTCCTTTCTTCAGGCTTGGCGAGGGGGGAAGGAGGGAGGCAAGGGAACAAGTCTACTGTATCTACTGTTCCAGTCACTCGCTTGCTTACTGTACTAAATTACTAAATTACTAAATGCTATATCAAATATGGTGTGCTAATGGTGATGTGGTTACTAACCCACCAACATATATCATTCCGGAATGGACGACTGGAGCACAAACTCCTATTTATATACTTTCTTCCTTGCCAGGCCAGCTGGAAGCGAAAGAAGCTATCTTTACGGAATGAAAAAGTGCTTCACTGCGCATATGCATATGCTACAGCTGATATGCGACAGTCAGTATAATTGAACAATATTTTATCCACTTGAAGCTGATACGCTGCTAGAGTTGACTTGCAAGGTTTTCGCAGATGAGTTGTAGCTTCCTTTGTCCTTCTCTTCCCCTCCGAGCAGTAGCAGGAGATAATTCAATTGGGATAGTAGGGGACGGTGCTTCGGGTTAGCACTCTCTCTCTTTCCGTCGGTGAACAAGTCTCATTCGTTTGGCCGGCCCTAAATCAGCATTGAAATCCTTTTTTCCATGGTCATAGAATGATTGTGACTTACGAGTAACAGGCTCTGAAAGAGGTTGATCAACTACGGAGGATCCATTAGCATTCCCTCACCCGAAATTGGCACATGAGCACTCGAAACCGCCTCTCTTCTTGTCCCACCAGTGTTTAAAAACCTCCGCTATTATTATACTTTCTACCACGGAAACGTCGATGGGATGTACTTAGGTGCAGAAGCCATGATCGGTATAGTGAGGCTAGCTTTCCCTCTTGACCTAGGCTTAGGCTGGTATAGAAGAGTGGGAACAGTCTCCAGGGTATGTGTGATATTGGTATTTGAATACACAGTTATCAAGAAGTCAAGACAGCAAGAGTCGGATGCGCCAGAATGAATATATGCGGCCAATTCCTTCTTACTGATATCCAAAGATTCCCTTTAACAGGATGGTTTTAAATGATGGTTTATTACAGGTTCTGGTGGCATGAATAGGATGAGCATACGAATGAGCCGGAACATGGATAACGTAGTGGTTCGAGCCGGTCGAGAGTACGAGATTACTGACCGAAGACTCTTCAATTGAGATGGGCCGAAGCCCTGCTAGCGAAGGAATGCATCCAAGAGTGTTCTGTCTCATTGGTCCTCTCATGCCATAATTTTCTTCTCATAAATCCACTCCCGGAAATTTGAATACATGACTTATTTAATTAAATAATTAAAACTTTCGATCTGAGACCTATCGATTCATAGAATCGATATTCAATTCGCATTATTATTATTATGTTGTCTCCCCATCTCGATCTCTACTAATTTTAGTTGGGAGAAAAGAGGACTTGATCTTTTTCTTGACATGTAAGGATCTCTCCCCCATGCAAGCAATTAAGTCAAGCAAGTACTTTCCTGCGGTCCCAGGGGTCAGTTTCATCGGTTTGTCTTCGGTCTTTCAATACACTTCATTCTCTCCTTGCGCTCAGTCATTCCATTCAGTGCATGCATTCCCATCGAGCCAAGCCCTATCTTTCTACTCAAAATCTTACCGCTCGCTCCGTGGGGGAAGTCAGTCCACTCAATTCTTTTCTTTTTAATATTCCATTCCTGATTAAACTAAGGTCTTGTCATTTGATCAGTCCAGCTGGGGACACTAAGGATGTCCATAAGGTGGAAGGTATGAGTTTCAATAATGACCCTCAAAACCCTTCCTTTCTTCTTCTCTTCATTTCCAGGCACTCCATCATACCCTCCCTCTCGCAGTCCCACGCTTGGAACAACTATAAGAACTATTCGCTTTCCACTACGCACTACGTTTTTTTTTCTGCGATTGCGCTTCGCTAGCTAACTACTAATAGTGCAACTACTAGAACTAGAAACTAAAATTTCCTCTTAACGCCTCAAGAAGGGTCCTTCGCTACACTCGCGCTCCAGACAGAAAGGTCAACTCAACTAGTCGCAAGAAGAAAGGCTGGGTAGGATCGTAAACTCATCTGCGAACACCTAACTGCTGAGGTTGGTTCCGAGCCTTAGATAGGAATTCTTGGGCTTCTCTCGACCTGTGAAGAAAAGCTTTTTCAGATGTTAAAAAAAGCATTGTAGGATAATCGGCATCTGTCCCTCGAGAAAGAGTAAGATAGGCAAAAAGGCATAGAGACAACAGCGGTAATGCCGCATCTCTCGATGAGAAGGAATCCTGGAAAGAAGAGCAAAGAAAAGCCCTTCTTCTTCTGCCTTTTGACTCTATCTTGCCCTTTCTTTAGGGAATTGCGGAGTGAATGAGTGCAACAAAACAAGGAAAGAAGGCTATAAGCTGCCTACATGGAATTACTCTTCATGCACATTTCCCAGAAAGAGTATATTGCGATAATCGGATGCTAAGTCTCCCTGGCTTCCTTCCTCCAGCGGATCTGTGGGCATTAAAAGAAGAAAGACTTTCAGGTTCTTCGCCACATTCCTTCTTAGGAAAGAAAGGCTCCCGTTCGTGCCCTGTAAGAAGGAAAATTAGAAAGGAAGGCATAGTCGAAAAGACTAGCAGCTTCTCTGTGCATGGATATCTAAACTATTGGATTAGCGGCATTGGATTAGTGGCATTATAATTCAAAAAGACTTTCGCGAAGCAGGAAAACAATCAGGTAATCAGGAAAGGCAGAAAGGGTAGAGCCTTAGTTACCCGCAGCTCAAATAGCCAAGGTCGGTGGAAAAGGAATAGTACAGCTTGTTTGGATAAAGGAAGCATTCATACTCGACCCGCGTCTGGACGCCCCTCTCGGGCTCACTTCCTGACAACCCAGCCCACAACAGGAAATGGACAGGCATTGACAAAAGCCGAAGCCTCTAACGATTTTTAAGCTGGGTAACGGGTACCCTATCGGAAAGGGGTTTTCGTCTACCTCCCAAGCATATGGCGGGCTTATAGGGCGCTGGTCTCCGTTAGGCTTTGAGTCTAGGAGTATAGCGATGGCTTCATCCACCGGTCCTACCATGGAACGAGTTTCTTCGCGCTTGGCCTTGAAATTTCGAGGCATCTTTCCCAAGACAAGAAGCGGCGTCGGATCCCGGTAGTGCGGTAGTACGCCCAGCAGAATGTCGTAGACATCGTGTCCCAATCGGCCACGGAGCGGGGAGGAATTGCAATATACCAAAAAAGCGCATTTCCTTTCAGAGACAGAGGAGACTGCTTTAGAAGCAAGGCTTGATTGGTCGCCGAGTTTCCACAACGGGCCGTAAAATATATCAGATGCTAAAGGGGCACCCCTTTCCGGCATACATGCAGAAGTTGGGGATGGTATAGCTGTCCGGATACCATTTACTATCAACCCATTCTGTGTACGGTGGCTGGTAATTAGCAAGGGCCTGAGCATGCTGCGCATCCGGCCCATCTAAAACTTGTAATCGAACCCGCCTTTCTCCTGCTTTGAATGCCGGCCTATTTACGGGTCCACGGCCGTATCGACAGAGACCTTTACCTCATTCTCCGCCCCCCTTAAAGTCTCGGGCTATTGCGACCTTAGCTCGGCGTTCATCTTTCCGGTCTAGCTCAATGATGAGCTCTTTAGATGTTCAGTCTGTTCTGACGGATATAACGTTGCATGTCATCATCATGGGAACCTCATCATCGCTGGTATCCTCGGGTCCCGACGGATATCCGTCTGCAGGCTTAGAGCTTTGCCACCAATGAATTCATTATCATACTCTAATTAGAATGGCTTAATTGGTTTTGGTTTGGACTCTGCTCTCACTAACGTCGTAGAAAGCCATTCGTCAAGCGACCAAGCAATATGTGTCAATGTACTCTTTATGTACCCCGATACCTATTGAGTAGCAAATCTCTGCACTCTCGTAGTAAATTATCCTTTCCTCGATGAACTGATGAACTCAAGTCCAGGCTGGGAACAAAAATACCACGAGATGTGGAGCGCGATAAAATAATTTCTCTCTCCAAGCTAGGAGGTTAAAGAGCTGTATTAATAGCTGCTTTAAGTTAAGTCTTAGCTCTTTAGGAACGACCAGTAAGCGTAAACATCCGAAGGCGATTAATGGTTATTAGTCGTATCATTTTCACCTTAGCTGATAACCTTGCTTCGCCACTTATGCTAGCCGAAAGAAAGGCCTATGAAAGCTGTATTAAGTTAAGGCTCTTCAAGACCTTCTTTCCTTTACTAAAGCAGGGTTCAATCTCTCCTTCCTCCTGCTCTGGTTAGCACGGAAAAGCTGGTTTTAAGTCTTTCCTCTCTGTTTCCTTCCGTGTCGTTCCGGTCTCTTTTCCCTTTTCTAAGCTATATCAACATAGCCAACTATAAAACTCATCCGCTTGTCAATTCTTGGTGTAATACTCACTTGTAAATGATTGGTGTCAGAATTTTTTACTGATCAGGCGTGCTCAGTCTCAGTGTAAGAATTAGGAATTCCTCTTCCAACCCGTCCCAGAATGGGCGTTATGGCAAAGAACAAGAAGAAAACTAAAGGAGAAATTTGTCCAATAGTAACAAATGGTGCCTCCACAGGTTGACATCCGATCCAACCTAGTAATAAGCAATCCGCCAAAAGCAACCAAAATATTCCTTGGTAAATCGGGCGAAAACTTGAACTACGCACATACATACTTTTAAAAAAAGGTAAAGCCAACAGACATATAAAAACGGGTGCTATTGCGGCTACACCTCCCGATTTGTCAGGTATACTACGAAGAATGGCATGGATCGGTAGGAAATACCATTCCGGCACAATATGAGGCGGGGTGGGCATCGGATTAGCAGGTATATAATTGTCGGGATGCCCCAAAACATTGGGAGCATAAAAAATCCAAATAGAAAAAAAGATAGCAAAAGCTACCCAACCTACTAGATCCTTTACATAAAAATAAGGGTAAAAAGAAATTTTATCCATCTCTGAATGTACACCCAATGGATTATTTGATCCATATTGATGCAATGCGGCCAGATGAAGAAGACTGGCGCCTACTAAAATAAAGGGGAGTAAATGATGAAGACTAAAAAAACGATTTAAGGTGGCATTGTCCACGGAGAAACCACCCCAAAGCCAAGTCACTATGGTATCCCCTACTACAGGTATGGCGCTAGCTAAGCTTGTAATTACTGTAGCTCCCCAAAAGCTCATCTGACCCCACGGTAGTACGTATCCTATAAAAGCTGTCACAATCATTAATAGGAAGATTACAACTCCGAGACACCGAACAAATTCCCTAGGACTGCTATAACTCGCATGATATAGACCACGAAAAATATGAAGGTAAACCACAATGAGAAACATACTTGCCCCATTAGCATGCATATAACGTAGCAACCAGCCCCCTTCAACATCTCTCATAACGTGTTCTACGCTGTTGAAAGCTAGATCCACATGAGGTGTGTAATGCATAGCTAAAAAAACGCCAGTCACTATCTGAATGACTAAACAAATACCAGCTAACGAACCGAACCCCCACCAATAACTAAGATTGCTCGGGGTTGGATAATCTATCAAATGCTGATTAAGTGTGGAGGATATAGGTTGTTTAAGAAGAGAGAATCGTTGGTTCCTTATAGTCATTTTTCCTTCCTATCGTGACAACTCTTGTTCCCCCACTTTTTTAGCGTTCTGGGGCCCTACAATATATATATATATTAAAGAAATATAGTAAGAATATATATATAGTACCCTTTCTTTTATTTTCGAAGGATGGAGGGGGTATACAGCGAAAGAAGCGCCGAAGGGGTCATCCTGGGTTACTGAAGAGTCGTCCGACTGCTCGGTGACCGAAGAAGAGAGGTTTTTACCGCTTTCTCTTCTCTCCAGCACTCTCGGACTAATCATCTTGCTGCAACAAAGCAAGCAACGGAATGAATCTAATGGAAATTTAGATCTCTGTCTGCTTGGAAGATTCTTCTTTCCTCTTCGGTGAAAGAGGGCAAGGGTGTGTGGGAGCTAAGCTAAAAGGGGAGAAGATCTCGTCCACCAAGCGGGAACAGAGTGCGACCCCTAAGCAATTGGAGGTTCTCGCTCATCTCTTGGGGGTCCACATATCATCTGAAAACTTGTCCTGTTCCATTAGCATAGCTAAATTTGAATAGGATGACTCAGCGTCAGGAAAAGTAAGCCCCCCTTTGCCTTGATTGAATTTGGCTTCGCTGCGCCCTGAATCAATCAAAAAGCTTATTGATTTGATTCATCCCATTTCATTTGGGCGAGAGGGAGGCTGTGAGTCACCTGGGCTACGGATTTGTCGGTTGGTTGATTCTCGAAATCACCTCTTGATAACTTGATAAAAAAAAGGCCCTCGGGTCCCGACCCACAAATGAATAGGAAGCGAGGCGAGGGTCTTTCATTAAAGGGGGAAAAGAGGGGTGGGCTTTGTTCTGGGGGGGGGCCGCCTTTCGCAGCTTTAGAAAGGAGAGAATTGTTGAAAGTCACTCTCTCCAACCTTTTCTATCTATCTTTAGAAGTAGGGCGAGAGAAAGTCAATATGATATTTGCGTTGGTTTTTCCAACGAAACTAAGCACTTTTTTGTTTTTTTCATTCGGAAGGCTCAGTCCCACACTCTGACTTCAATGATGGAAACAACCTCTGCACTCCGGCGCTCCAATGAACAACAGTTCCCCGCCTTACTATATTTAGAATAGTGGTCGATCCCTCGGGAATTACATTCGTAACTTAATGTTATGTTCACGCGATGATTCCAAAAGTACTACCCTGTTCGTAGTCTATGTCTGGGGAGCATACTTGACAGGAGATAGACACAGGCGGTAGATAGGTCCCCCACTTCGATTCCCGCCCCGTTAGCATCTCCGATCCGAGATAAGGGATTACTCCGTTAGGTCTTTTCGGTCCGGAGCCGGCCGGTAATGGACCTACTTACCTTGCTTGTGGACCAGCTGCGGAGCTAACCCTTGTTCTATTGGTTTGGTGGTTGCTACCAAGACGATTTCTTTATGCCCATCAAAGGACCTCGAGATGCTAATCCACGAAAAACGATACGAGAAATTCGAAAGAACTCATATACGGAACGAGGGCGACCCGTGGAAATACATCGGTTTCTTACTCGTGCAAAGGAACTATTTCTTGGCAACTTGGACAACTTATAACGATGTTTGTCCCGCATATCACTAGGAAGATCGGGATCTTTACAAAAGGCTTTATAAAGCTTTCGTCTCAATTCATATTTAGCCGCGAGCAATCTACGTTTGTGATCTCGTATATTTCGCTTCTCCGACATCTTACTGAGTTTCCCCCTCATCTTTTTGCAAAAAGCCGCTCCACGGTGGCTTTGTCTCATTGTCTATCTCGTAATTATTCGATTCCGTCCGAATTAGCTCCTCCTGCTCCTCCTTCTCCTTCGTAACCTTCATCGTCGTTGGTCCTTCTGCACTGCTCTTGATACGTCACCGTACCTTTTCAATGAAATCTGTGCCTTCGTTGAAAAAGTCTTTTTCGCGGGCTATGGGATTCGAACCCAATTCTTCCACGACCCCCCACGAATCAATCAAAAACCTACTTATCAAATACGAGCCGGTACGTACTTGACTGAGCTGAGCCAATAAGTGACCACAGATCCGCTGTAAGTACTATTTCAAGTCTAACGTTGGCATTTTACTCTCCACTTAACTTACTTGCTTGCTTTTTGATACGCTTGCTGGAGAAGGTCGGTTAAGTACACGAATCCAGGATGACCGAACTCGAACTCGCGATCGATCATATACGAGATTTTTCTTTCTATATGAAATTTCGGGGTCGGTAGTTAGCTGCGCAGCAATCCACAACGGGAATCAATCAATCCCAGAGAAAGTCCATGTGACCTCATGATTAAACGAAGAGATTACTCCATCATGCGCAACAAACCCAGGGGTTAGACTCCATCTTCTATATACGCAACCTCTGAGATATAAGGAAGATCCATGTCACACTAGGAATCAGCCGCCAAGAAAGGGGGAGAAGAAGCGTGTGATTCCCTGATCAAGACCAAGGCGGCGGGAGCTCCGCCTAGAAGAAAGACACAAAGGGGATAGAATGCCTTTCTTCTCTTAGGATATTTCTTAAAATAAAAGAGGTGGTATTAGTTTTGAAAAGAAAAGAAGGCCACCGCTTATCCAATTAATTGCCAATTGCAGCAGCAGACTCGAACCGATCGTTTTGAGTGAAGGCCAATACAATATGGGCAAAGGGGTTTAAGTTGTCAACCGCAGACGGGGCTAAGCTAAGCTTTATCGCGAATTCAAAGCCGGGAACCAAGCTAAAGATTCATGACTAGCGCGAAAGCCTAGCGAACAAAGAAGCGCAGCCCCTCCATCGACCAAGACTCCTGACACGGGGACTCCTTCAATATGCACTTTTATGTAAAGTGGCTTTAGGTGCATGGTCATTGCCTCAGTAGGTCGATCTATGATGACTCGTGCTGAGCTTACTGGTCGTAGGAAGCTTGTGTCCTTTTTATTTTTGAAGATGGTGATCATAGGACTGCCTTTTATCAATGTAACAGGCTCAGTCTGCTTCTCCCGCTGTTTGTTCGAGAACTTGTCGCTCTTCTTCGAGTTTTTTAGGTTCCTTGGACTCTATCCTATAGTTATAGTAGATTAATACACGATCTGTCCTGGTTGTTATGCCTGTACTTTGATGAGCATATTTTCGCCCAATACGATTCAGTCGATACAGAGTCTCTCCAAGCGGTTTTGTCGAGCAGGGCCTCATTCACTTGATTCATTTGACGAATGCCTAATCCTCCCTTTAGGCGTACAGACATCCTCCCAAGCCAGAATCTTTCATTTTTTGAATCTCTTTCACCCATTTAAATTTAAACAAACGAAAAATTTTGTCACAAAAACTTCAAATTTAGATGTCTGCATGACGTAACATAAGTAGGAAGAGCAAAAAGATAAATGAGTGAATTCCACATCCCGGTATTCCACAGTTCATTATTCATTAGTGTGAGTCAACGGATAAAGCTCCTCAATTGGATGCTACACCTGTGGGAGTTGAGTCAATTACTCTATTCTATGTCTTTCTCTGATATAGCGAACAATAAGGTAACGAAGTTCTGCGAATGACCGGGCAACGTAACTATGATGAAATTACTTCTGTGTTTGGTCTCTTTCTGACTAAGCTACCGAAGAAGTCTCTCTATCAGATAGGTCACATTCCTTGTATACAATGTTATCAGATGTACGGGGTGGATCACTAATTCGATCTCGGAATGCATTCATCCATTTTTTCCTTTCTGACACTTGCGCTACCGCTAGCTAGCTTAATGAGGGGAAGTGACAATCTACATATGAAAGAAAAAATGCGTTGCTTGTTCTATTCCTATTTATTCAAAACTATGCATCTTTCCTCCGATTCTTGTCATTAAAGTCTAGATAGATTCCTACTTCTTCCGACAAGAGGAAAGGAAGAAGTCCTACAGGGTTTATCCCGCTAAACAGTGGATTCTTGCAAAACCTATTCTTGCCAAGACATTCCGACTACACCTTCTTTTCTCCACTACTGCTATTGCTGCGGGAAGTGGCACTAATCTAATTTCGTTCTCATGGCCCATGTCGAAGGGAATAGAATGACAATTCTTTAGGTCTCTGCCTTTGCATTGCAAGCGCAGGATTTTCATTAAATAAATAGATGTTTTTAACTTATTCCATAGATAAGAGGTCTATCAATGTAGGAAGAGCGGCTACGACTACGAGAGCAGTAACGGCGCCCTAGCATCCGCCTGCAGCCATAGGATAGACTTGTCGCACTTCATTTCATAACGATGATTGGAACACCTTTTGGGTCTAGAATATCTCTGCCAATTGGACATTCCCAGTCAACGCTCAGGTCTGGTAGCATGGACAATCGGGCTTGATTAACTCCATTATGTATCTTGCCTGGGCTGCCTGTACTTCTCAAATCGGGAGTGTGCGACATAGAACCTGTGGCTTTTCCGGTCCAGCGGGGATTGGTCAGCCTTCTATTCCTTATGGCGAAAGAGTTATAACTGGGCAGGCATAGTTGTACCTAACCGAAAATAGAGTAATTCGCAAATAAAGCAAGTAGACTAATAGGGGAAAATGATTGCTCAGAGGTTTTTATCCCTCGATCCATGTGAAAGTTACTCCTCTTGATCTTGAGGGGCGTAGCGGTTTCGAAGTGGAAATCCCTTTTTTTAAAACACTATGTTTCCTGACATCCCATCTAAAAAAAATAGACGCTGCGCGCCGGACTAGGATACTCCTAATTCTGAGGCCTAAACGTGCCATTTCCTGCCCTATCCGAGAGTCTTCATCTAAGTGCTCGCGAATCCTCTTCACTTCAGGTACCTCTAGATCCTTTGCCAAAGGGGCCTCGAAAAGGTGCTATTTCGCGTTTGAAACCAATCGATGTGGGATCCTAAACAAACAAGTTTCTCTTCTTAGCTTAGCTTAGTCAGGCGCAGGGATCTCATCTCTTTAGCTAGAAGAAGACATTCAAAGTGCTTTCATATGCCGTGTCCGTGAGAGTCTCTGCTCCTAGTCTTTTGCCCGTTGGAGTCAAATCAAAAGACCAGCTCTGCTGCTCGAACTCCCTCCAGATGTCCTCTTGGTTGACCTAAGCAGCTTGGATTTCAAACGAAGGCAGGGCGCGTTAAGCAGAATCCTGAGCTAGTGGTAGTGGCTCTATTGACTATAGCCGTCCCAATGTGAAATATAGTATTCAGTAGACGCAAATGCAGATACTATCCCCTACGGAATAAAACTTTCTTTCATTCCGTAGGGGTAAGACTCTTCAAATAAAACTAAAAATTCACCTAGGACTTTTTTCTTTTATAGGGACTTCTGGCTCTGATCCTTCTATAGTAGGAAGACAAGATCGCAAGGGAATCACTAGTTCGAGTTCCATGCCTTCCTTCTGGTCCCAAACACTGGGTTATTAACCGATGAGTTCATTTTCCCCTTACCCATTTCTTGTCCATGTGTCCCTTGCTTCTTAGTGCTCCGTTGGACGGGGACTCCTTCTTCATTTGAATGCTTTGATGCTGGCCAACTGGGAGTAGGTTCTGGCTGCTCTTTCTGTGATGCTATTTCGACCTCGTAAAGATATTAGGACTTTCACACTGACATTGAGACAGAAAACATTCGATCAGTTTCCCAGCGTGACACGCTATGATCGCCGTCAAAGACAGGATTCGAGGATCGCCGTCAAAGACAGGATTCGAGGCCTTTGTCCCCATTGCTTGTTAGTTAAGTAGGGAGAGAGAACGCCCCATCTCTTGATTACGAAGATCACTTTCACAGCAAGCACGAAGCTTAACTATTATGTAAATTGAAACGATCTCCCCAGGAAAGCATGATGCCTGACTTGCCCCTGCTTTCCAAAACGGTAGACCAAAAGCACTGAAATGAATATGAGAAATGTGGCCTATCTATGGAAGGAATCTTTCGTTACTAGAACCCCTTCCTAGTGACTGTAAGCGAAATGCATTTAGCGAACGCCTGGGGGTACTGAGTTCCATATTTTTTATTATAGAAATGTTATCTCTATCTAAACGACTAAGTCTTCCAGTGATCTCTCCCCCACCCAAAACCATCCCTTCCAGCGTTAGCGCACAAGAAGGAGCTTTTGGCAGTGAGTCGAAAGTCTTAGTGAGAAGCCCTCTTAGGACTCTTTCCACTCTTCTCTGAGTGCCTTCAACAGTGCTTAGGTAGCGCTCACTGCGAGATAGGCAGCTCAGCTTACTATTATTCCTACCCTAATGTGTCAAGAATAGAATAGGTAGCACAGGTCAGCAAGCATAGCTAGATCTAAGGTATTTGCATCAGAAAGTCTATCCTACCCCAACCCACTTCTTGGTTCTTTCTACTATATATAATATGTGACCAGAGAAATGGGGAGATAGGAGAGTCTCGATCATGTGAGAGAATTAGGTATGGAAAACTGACTCACATACGAATAACTCTTCTTAAGGCAGGAGCCTAGCCTATTTTTTCAGAAATGCAAGAGAGAGTGCGCTAATGTAGGAGTGTGCTGCCTAGCAAAGTACTACTCTTAGCAACTAGCTTTACTGAAAGCCTTAGTAAGTCAGTCTAGAAACTTCCTCTTAGCTTAAGGGGTGGGTTGGTTAGGTTTATTGCACCAAAAAGTCGAGGAACTAAGAACGAAAAGAAGACGAACGAGCTAAAATACCTCTTTGCTCTAAGAGATAGTTGATTCAAGCAGGAAAGGAATGAGAGGAGCATCAGCATAAATATAATAAAGAAGTTGTTTTCGATTGACATTAAGGAAAATGAGTTCAAATAGAAGATTTAGGCTCAAAGACGGTTCAATCCCCCGAGCGTTGACATTGCCAGCTCCAGAAGACCGTCACAAACCATTTGACCACACACAGGGGAGCCCACAACCTCGACCTCAGTATGAAAAGCATCTAAGGGGGTTTACCACTGAATCGTTAGAGTCTGGGTGGTCAATCTTCCTTCTTCTTTGGCATCTCGACAGGTGGGCATGAAAACAAGACTTGAAGAGGGCTCAGGTATCAACGTCCTTAGCCCGCATTCATCAATATCAATAAGAGTAGCAGTCGTATAGGTATAGGCTAGCGCTTCCTTGCTCGCATCCGAAGTAGCGATTCCCTTCCTCGCTCAGTAAAGTCAGAAGGAAAGGCATAAAGCAAGTACTGCGAACCCCTTTAAGCACGAGATTGGACATCCTACTTTCTCCGCATCAAGACCGCGTTCACCCCCTTTCCTTTCAAAGCATTGAAGGCCGGGTGAGAATAAAGAGGGAGGGAGCACTCGTGGCACACTGACTATATCCGTTCGAGAAGAAAGCAGAGTTCCTATTCACCGCTACCCCTGAGTGAAGAGTCGACTCAAAAGAGCAATTCAAGAGACAAGCTTGCTTCTTCTCGCGGGTTGGCTTAATTTCTCTTCTTTCAGTCATGGATGGTCATAATACTTTTGAGTCGACTCCTTTTCGTCAAGTGGCTAAGAATCTTCTCTCTGTGGTTCAACAATTTAGCGAATCTTCTACCTTTTTTCGCACAAAGTGACAATCCAATTCAATGTGTTTGCTTCGTGCATGAAAGAGTGGATTTGAAGCCAGCTTTATAGCACTCTGGTTATCACAAAGTAGAGTTAGACCATTAGGCTTTATACCCAGCTCAGAGAGAAGGTGACGATACCAAGTTCTTTCTGCTGTTGCATCCGACATTGCACGATATTTTTCCTTTGCGCTTGATCGAGAAACTGTTCTTTGTTTCTTGCTACTCCATAAGATAAGTGAACCAGCAAAGAAGACACAAAAACCTGAAATTGATCTCCTTGAATCAGGATCTCCGCCCCAGTTAGCATCTGAGTAAGCAACTAGATTAGGTTGCCTTTTGACAGTAGGGAAAAAAAAAAAGCCCATCTGCTAATGTTCCTTTCACATAACGAAGGATTCTCTTGGCAGCTTGAATATGTAACTCACGAGGATCATGCATGAATTGACATACTTGGTTTACAGCAAATGTTATATCTGGGCGTGTAAAAGTGAGATATTGATGTGCTCCCACAAGACTTCTATACTTCTCTGGATGTTTGACAGGGTTACTATCTTTTTGTGATAATTGCTGTCCAAGAACCATAGGGGTAGGTGCAGGTTTGCAGTCATTCAAACCAAATCTTTTTAGAAGATCAAGAGCATATGTGAAGGAGGCTCCTACTAGCTGCACTGTAAAGTAAAGGGACTGCTTCCGCTTGAAAGGCTAAAAAGTTGAGTGACTACGCTTGACCTTTTTCATTCAATTGCTTGTCTTGGAAAAGACCTAAAGATTGCTGTAAAAGAAAGATCAAATAGATTTACGTTAGAGAATTCTCTTGTTGAAATAGCTTATCTGCTTTCTTACTTGCTGACTTAAGACTTTATGGATGTAATAACTCGGATTTCAAAAAAGGCGAGGGCTCTTATAACTCCATTGTTAAGCGGAGGGATGTTCTAAATCTGTCTATTTAAAATAGATTTTAGTTTATTATTACTACGTTTAATATTCAAAATAGAAGATATATCTAATATTTCGAGGTTGAGAAACTACTTTCCAAAGCTTTTTGTCTATCCTTTGCCTGATGGCTTTCCTCAAATAAAGGTCTTTCTACTGGCTAGCCTTAGGATTTTATGGACATTCAAAAAGATAGGGATTCAGATGAAATAGCAAAGAGAATTCGAAGAGAGGAATTGACTTGGGCTTACGACATGGTTGTTTTCCCTTGGGGGGCTATATCTTTCTTCCATGGTAGGGCTCTAGGGGCAGGGCATCTGTGAATGAATCCTTTGACTTTCCCTCCTACAAGGGGAAGGGACTACTCATATGGCTCACACGGGGACAATAGATAGAGGTTTTTTTGAGAGCAATAAACCTTGAACTCTTTAAGACCCTTAGATGGAATCACAATCTCTGCTGTTCGCTAGGGGAAAAGCTATCCAAGAGAGTTCTATAAGTCCCGGTATGCTACTTACGCTCGTTTAGTCCTTCTCCATAAGATTCAAATATAGCTGCTTTTTTCAAAGCAGGTCTTAGCACTGCACCTAGATCCAAGGCTGCAACTCCATCTGGTAAGGGGACTGCTGCAACGAGAACTTAAACTCAAAATGAATTTCATCCCCCGAGAATCTGCTATCTCTAGCTTCCTTTCCTCCTTCTTCCTTTTCTGATCCTGATGGCTTGACAGAGTAAGGGACTAATGAGACTGGGACTTATAATGGTAATCTAGAAAGTGTTACCTCGGGGACTGCATGCAACCTTTAACACTCAAACTGCAGGCTAGGCTTACCTTTTTTTTATTCTGCAACTGAATTTGATTGGGGACTGAGACTGCTACAAGAGGGAATGCCCCTACCATGGCAAGAGATAGCCCTATAACCTGGTTTTCAGCAGATCTAGAATATCCTGCCCCTCTTTCAACAAACTTGCTTGCTCACTTCCAATCTAACGAGAAAGAAAATCTCTAACTGGTCCTAGAGAAGAACCTGAATGGCTTACAGGGCACTCTCCATGGCTAGAAGAGGGAATGACAAGATTAGGATGAATGGAAGCTAGCCCTAAAAGTATATGGGTGGCAACTCACCCTCATACTAGATATGAGTCAGCAAAGACAGGCCCTCGCTCGATCTATGATATCAGAGAAGAATATAGTTTAAGATATGGGGACTGCTACTGGCATATTACTCCCTTCAGTTAGTCTTCCCTGTTGGCTTGAAAAATAAATGTCTTGTTCACTCACTTGACCCTGTTTACTGCATGAAAGAAATCATTAGCACAGGTGTTATTTATATATAAAGTGGATCGCTTCTAAGTGAAAAGGATGAAATGGAAGGGAAGAAAGAAGTCAACTTATCATCCTCTTCATTCCCAGATGATTAAGAAAAGAAACTTAAAAAAAAATATCTCTTCATATGCCGAAGATCGTACTATTGAAAAGCAAAGATATTCACTAAGCCTAAGTCAGTCCTTACCCCGGAAATCTTAGATCTACGAATATCAAAGTCTGATAGCAGAGTTCAGCTTAAAAAGCAATAGCTTCGGAAGAGATGCGCCTTTCGCCGGGTATTCCCACATTGAATCGCAATTGGTTGATAAAAGAACTATCTTCCCCTAAAACTTCGGATAGAAAGATGAAATTTATCCCAATAGTCAAGATCTTATACCAATGTAAGGTTGGATTGCCTTCTCCTCGCTACTCTCTCTTTGAAAAAGTTATTTTACAATTCCAACTCGGAAATTCCCAGAGAAAGCAAAGCAGGAAGGAACTTTCCCAAGATAGGCGCACTAGATCTTTATTCTAGGGAAAGAAAATTTGAGATGTAAGAAGGTCGGGTCGGCTTGAGACAGATGTGGTTCTTCTGGGTCAGTCCCACTCAATGGGAACTCTATATCAAATCTCAAAGAGACCAGAAGGTTTTTCCATGGAGGAAAACTCCAACCTAGCAAAGAATTTACCTATCTCATCCCGTAGCTATCTCAATGGAACTGGAGGGCCTTAGGACTGCTATTTCATAGCTGGACACTGGAATGGAACTCCCTGAATATGAAATTATATCGTTAGTCCTAAATACAAGAGAAAGATCTATCGCCCCACCATCTAAGGGAACTTGAAATGAAATAGGATACGCTATGTCTGGAGATATGAGAGTAGAACCACCTCTTATATAAGACACTGCTTTAAAAGGGATCTATCCCGATTCTTGAACAAGAACCATGACATGAGATCCTTCTTATTATATGTAAATTCCTTCTGTCTTGAGCCTTCCACCAGCTCTCTAAGAACCTCTTTATTTGCCCAATCCTTTTACTTAATGTAATGCCCTATTCCTTTCGAGTTAGGATCTCGATTAGCCTCTTCTATTTAATAAAATAATAAAAGGCAAATTGCCTTCATTCCCCTTCTATTCCCAAGAGCTGATTCCATAGGAGCGCATTCTTCCTTTATTGATTCAAAAACCTTCTTGCTAACCGCCCTTATCCCGCAAAGAGCTTAAGCTTATTCTCTTCCTCGACGTGCCAAAGCCCCATATAATGTAAAATTGGATGCTTCCTCTACTTCCCCTGCGACTCCTATTGCTATTACGACTGCTACTTTTAAAAGAAAGATAGGTGCGTGCCTCCTACTCCTAGTCCCTTATCTTCCTATTTAGGAACTGAACTCCTGAAGGAAGTTAATCAGTGTGAGACTGGAGCTAGTGGCATAGATTGACTTTTCATCTTCCTCGCACAGCTTAATTAATAACCCTTAAGGGAGTGAGTGCAAAGAGGCTCCGAAAGGGTTAGGCTTGAGGCAATATCCCTAGTTTGCCTATCTGCTCTTACAGTTTCCTGTGTAAGCAATTAAATCAGAATAAGCTGCTTGAGTAAGCGGTGCTCTAGTATGAGTTGTTGGAGGAAGAAGCGCTGCTAGTGAAAGCAACTTCTAAGGCCTCCTCTTAATAGTCCTCCCCCGTATAGCTAACAGCATAAATGGATTCTTCTTCCATACGTTCTAACACTCTCAGAATGGAATCCCCCGGCCTGTGCTATTTCCGTCCTTTCCCCTTCGAACCCATCTCCATCTAATCCTTCTTGGGAGCTGTATGAGTCGTTTCTGTCCCCTTTACTGTATAGTCTTACTCGTGTATCTGCGAGGACAAAGACAAAGGCAAGTGATCCAGTCCGTGAGAAAGCTAGTGCCTTGAAAGCCTTGAAAGAGCTGTCCTAAGCTAAACGGATCCAATTGAAGTGCTAGTTCCTAGCTATCTAGTAGTTGTCCCGGAAGAATCTTTCTTTTCTAAAGTAGACATCTTAGAGAAGGTAAATCCATCTGGCAGCAAGGAAAGCGACCTCTGCATATGGTTTATCAGAAGTTAGCTCGGGATACGGCAAGGGGGATCCCCACTTTCCATTTTTTTATTTGCAGAGAGCTGTGTATAAGGCCAAAAGTGAATAGACTTTAAACCATACCTATATCCTTAGTAAAAGTAAAAAGATAGTCTAGGCATTCTTACCTTAGGAAAAGAGAGTTATGAGGGAAAAAGCAAAGACCTACGTTAATCGAGTATAGTTCCGCGCATGTGTAAAGTTCCAGCAATCAAAGGAAAGATGTACTTCTAATCTATAGTGTCTTCCCAACCGAGTTCTGTTACAGCCAGTGTAGCCGCAATAGGGGTGGGTCGTAGTCGCCTCTGCCCATGTGGAAGTTTGAGTTTTTTGCCCTTATCTTATAGGCGGTTCCCCTTTTCCGTCAGTTGGGGTTGCTTTTTAAGGTAGGAGTCCAGTTTTAAGCCTATCTAGCTCCAGTTCATCGGCGGATTGGATACGAGGTTTCCCTATGAGGTCTTTACGAGTTTTTAGTCCAGTCCTAATAAAATCTCTTCTCCCTCCTCTCCTGGTTTGAAACTGAAATCTTTTAGCAGCTTGTGGAGGCCTACCTAACTCTATGGCAAAGCATGGGCGGCAGATAAATAGATAAGTAAGGGTTGGCTTAGAACCGGGGCGGTAAGAAGGAAGTGTATAGGGACTACGGCTGAGAAGGCTATCTGTTGTGAAGTTGGCTACTGGCTTTTCTCTTTCCGAACGAATTCAGTTTCGTTTAGTAACAGTCAAGTAACAGTTAATGAGAATTGGAAAGGCTAGCTTGTGGATTGGTCTTCATTGGACACTATCTGGCCGGTGAGTTTTAGTGAGTGTTCAGTTATTGTTTCAGTGACCTTGCTTGGTCAACAATTTGGAGAGTTTGCTTTTATCAGAGAAGAAGAAGGGAGTCAAAAGAGGAAGCGGTTGATAGAGAAGTTAGTCAAATTAGTAGATTGTCTTTGGGAAAGAAAGCCCGTTTATGTTTATAAAGAACTAATATCCATGGAGAAGTTGAAAGAAGTGAAAAGGGCACTCTTGAACTCTACTTTTTACTTTTCCTCGATGTACCGATCTTGGATCCCGAAACCTAATAAGCCGGGGAAGCTGCGAGCGATTACGCAGCCCAACAAAACAAAGGTGATATCATTGTGATGGATGCTCTCTCCCATTTACTGAATATCATCTTTGACGACGTTTTTTTCTCCTTTTCACACGGGTTTAGAAAAGGTCGGGGTCCGATTTCTTTTTTTTTGGAAGTTCAGGGGTGGGGGCAGGTCGATAGACTAATAAAGTCTGATATCGTTGGGTGTTTTGACAACATCGATCATGAGCTACTAATCAACATAATTCAATCCTACTTGGGAAAGGAAAATCAACCCTTCTTTGATCTTATATTAGCTTTCCTAAAAACTCCAATCGTAGACAAAAAAGGGAGGGATTTAAATAATAACGAAAAAGGCATACCTCAGGGCAGCCCACTTTCCCCTGTTATGATGAACATCTTTCTTCACCAGCTAGATATTCGAATCAATTCCTTCATGGAAAGGGAAAAGAGCGTACGATATTTAAGGTATGCAGATGATATGCTTTTTGCTATAAAAAGCGGTGTGGACTCAGAACAGATAAACCACAGCTTGAAGAAATTCTTTAATGAAGTTTTGCATGAACTCAAACTCGAGGCAACATCACTAGAGCTTATTCGAGGAAAGAGTAAGCCCCGGGAAAGGTTTGTCTTAGGTTTGTTTTTATCTATTAAACTAAGTGGGACCCTGGTGATACGAGCCCCTTTTAATACAATAAATGGAAAAAGAAGCTGACTCTTCCTTTTCTAATTGATAGAATGGGAAAGAAAAAGAAGACTTTGTCTTTTTTTCTGACTACGCTGTTTACGATGATCAGAGTTTATGTGGCCTACGCTTTCTGCTGCTCTTCCTATCGGGCTGAGCAAGACACTATCCGGTTCTTTTCTTTAGGCATCTGTTCTACGCCAGGGCAAAAGACTTCATCAAAGCCTATAGACCCAAGGACTACTCCCAAAAAGAAAAGCTAATTCAAATCTATGTGAATCGGCTGCCTCTGTTAAGTTAATAAAGGCTTATCAAAAACGGATGCCTCAAAAGGTCATCTCTTTATCGAAGGAAAGATAGAAAGTAGAAGTACGCTAGGTTCTAATTGGAGGCCGTGCAATCGCTGGAGAAATAAGGGTATATTAAGAAGAACCTACGTATGGTCAATTTATTTATTTTGAATTTCTTTTAAGAACAAACGGCAGGCTTGGACTACGGAGTTGGTCTCTGTAAAATAAGAAGGTATCTACCTGGAATATAGTAAGAGATATAAGTACAGTCGGCCGCCCACCAGTCGTCGATCTCAGCCGCAGACTCCCGTCAGGATGGCTACCTGCACATGCGGGAGTCGCCAGGTCGCCCTTTATGGCGGACAGAATCTCTCCCCATGATTTCAGCCTAATCCGCGATCCCCCTTAGGTCAGAAAGGCCTCCCTTAGGAAGCTAGTGGTTGATCCTCTTTTTGGCTGGGTGGCGCATCCCTTGATGCAAGTGTTTCGTTCCCATCCGATGCTATCCTACTTTGCGAAACCGGTCTCATTGTGGACTTCCCTGGCCGTCCTTCTAGGTCTGTAAGCTTCTCGAGGTCGTCAGATTTAAGCTTTGCAAAGTCAAGTAGTGATTCAGCAACGGATGGTGGCCCTGCGTAGCAAGCTACAAAGGGTCCAGACCTCATTACCTTTGGTAAATTCGGTCTCTCTAGCGCCGCTCTATAATTAGAGCGTCGCACATTCTTTTTCTCCAATTCGTGCTATGCTATGAGAAAGTTCTTTTTAGTTTCGTCTTCGGCCCATCTTCCCATTTCTGGTGATTGGACATCCGAACCACGATCCCAAAAGTCCTTCTTTCTCGCGCGAAAGGAAAAAGATGTATAGTTTCCCCTCTTACCAGGGCTATACATAGGTAGAGAACGGCTCCATCTACATCCAGAGAGCTGCGCTTTGCGGCGAGCGCTGCTTTCTTCCGGTTTGACTGTTATTGAAAGGGGGCCACCCCGGGCACCGAAAGAATAGCTCCCCGATCGCCGGAGCTTCAAAATACAGGGTGTGTAGCAAGCAGTCGTACCAGGGGGATCGCTTCTTCACTTCGATTCAGACGGCGTAACGACCCAGTCGTACCTTGGAAACATGCTAGTCCACGGCGGATAGCAAGAATCCGCGTCCCAGGCGATCCGGCCCTCTCGAAGGAACCGACAGGGAGCTCACCGAAGCGAGCGTCCGGACTAGCTACCCGGATTTACCAGCCATCGAGCAGTCGACAGACCTCGATGGCAAGTTTCTTGGCCTTCCAAGAAGGAGCGCCGGTTAGCTCCTTCCTCTGGTTGATGGGGTTTTATGCCGGATCACAAGCTTTCCCCGAGCCGATCCTACGCAATAAGGTAGCCTCAGGTACGCTTGGGGCTGGATGGAATCCTCGCTATCGCTTACCTCATGTGCTACCCGCCCCATGGCCTAGCCTAGGTTAAATTAGCATAGCGGCGTCCACAAATACACCAAATCTTCAAAGGGAAAGAAAACTCCTAAATGAAGCCGTGATCTTATATACGATACTACCAGACGCACCTTGGTACTTCCATCCGCCAATCAAGGCTAGTGGAGCGAAGAGAGCCAAAAAACGTGAGCGCCCCCACGCGAGCCTTATTGAAAAAGCCCCTTACTATAGATAGGGCGTTAGCGCTTTAGTAATAACATAGAAAGGGGCAAGCCAAAACCTACTCCTAACAAGTTGCTGAGTTCGGCTTTCGGGGCTACCTACTTTAAGGCTTATATAATATATAAAGAAGAGCCCTCTTAGGGCCTTTTTGTTTAAGGGCTGCTCGCCTTTTTGAATAGAAGGAAGTGGGATAGCAGAGGTAATTTCGGTAAACCGATGCATGAGCTGAGGCTCCCATGTCCCGCCGACCCTCCGAAAAAGTAAGGTCGTAAAACGGCTCATAGGGAGTCAGAAGCAAGCAGAGTCAAAGGCGGGTCAAACTCACATAAGTAGAGGGGGAGACACATTCATGAAAAGCGAGAAGCCGTGTCGTGGGTCTATTTGTTAGAAAAGGCGAACATCCCCATTCCAAAACATTCACATAGGTCCTCAGGCAGGCATCGAAAAGGGAACGAAAAGAGTCTATTTACCTTTACAATATTCCGGAATGTATCATGGCCCTATCTATTCATCTTTTTCTTCAAAAAAGAAAAAAGTTCCGCATCTCTCCGGGGCCGGGAGAACAAATAGGCGTGGGGAAGAGGGAGAGGGGGGCTACGAGCCCTCCCCCGTTGCTGTTTCCGGACCACCCATCCCTTCCTTCCCCTTCGCCCCGCCCGGTGAGGTCCGATGAGATCAGATCTCTCGATCGAAGTGAAGTGATAGGAAGAAAAGACTGCTGGCGGGAGATCTCTATTCATTACACCCCCTTTTTTTAGTAAGGGGAAAACGGAAGTGCGCTCCTGCGCACCAGCAGAAGGAAGGAGCTTTGGATACCTTATTATTAGAGAAAGGGGCAAGCCAAAACCTACTCCTAACAAGTTGCTGGATCGAAGTAGAACATTCTCCATCCGCCCGCTAGCAGCAGAGGGGGTTCGATTCCCGTTATACGCGATGTGGCGAAAAAGACTGAAAAACCGAGATATGAAATGCCCGCATTAAGATTTAAAACTTGTCGTCTACTTTCAGGAAATGTTCGGAACAGAGAACTTACAATAATACAACGCCGCATTCTCCGAAGATTGAGGAACAATAAGAGATCCATTAAAAAAAAGATTTATACGAGAAAAAATCGTAACAGTTACATCCAATCACAAACTACACGAAAGTTGCCCCTTTTTCATGGGGATTTACCCATCACAGAGATGCACAGAGGAACAGAACGAGCTTCATATATCCCTTTTCCACTCAATCCAGAAACAAGATCGGACGTTATTCCGGTTCGTCTCCATTTTCGTGAAACTATTCCTCAAGCAAGGCAGCTGATAAGTCATCGAAGGGTTTGTGTGAATAATGAAATGGTAAAAATTAATCATTTGAAACTTTCCCACGGTGATATAATATCTTTTCAAGAAAATAACGCGAGAATCCGCGGTGAAGAAATAAGGAGATCTTTCTATATCGAAATCTCAGTTGAAAAAATCATAGACAAATTCAAATTAAAAAAAAAAAGAGGCAAATTTCAATTCAAAATCAGAGGCAAATTCCTTGATCGCCAGGTAAGAATGTGGAGAAGAATCAAATGTTTCCACCTAATCAAAACTAAGAGGGGATGCCGCTTACTACTAAAAAAATCCCGGTTTTTGAAACAGTTGCGTTCTTATATGCAAGAAGAAGACTTGAAAAGAACAAAGAAGTTTGGATCCGAAAAAGTATGCTTAGCCAGTTCCTTCGCTGAGCACAACAGAATGAAGAGGAATTTGTATTTTTTCAAATCCCTATTCTTATGGAACGAGAAAAACCGAAATCTTCCTACTCAAACAAGAAGTCCTATAGTTTACAACTCTTTTTTATATAGATATAGTAATTCGACCTATTGCTCCGCATTCCCCTATCAGAAAAAGAAAACTATGAAGAGAAGAATCAAAAGGATTGAACTACCTACTCATTATTCGGAGGTGAATCATAGAACACTAAAAGCTGTGGTCTCTTATGGACCTAACATAGGTCACATCCCTCACGACATAAGATTGAAAGATCCAAACCTTCCTCTTCGGAGCGGAAACGGGCGTGGCCAAAACATATAAAGATCGGCGTAGTCGCTCATAGGGACATATCCATTTTTCATTCTGGTTTGATTGGTGGCGGAAGCTCTTCTGATGAGTCAGGTGCTGTGGTATTTGATGTAGTGGAACCAGACGAGATCCCCTTTTTGACCCGTTGCCAAAGAAGAACCCGCAGCGGTACCCTTCAGAAGTCCCAACCCTTTCATATTCAATTCATTGATACCGCCTTCTTTAGATAACATTTCTGAAGCTCTGAAGCTGCCAATCTTAAGCTTCCTTTAATAAGAAAGAGAGACTTGACTCGAATGAAGATTAGCGGGAGACAAATTCTAGTATTTAATAGTTTGATACCCGTCTGCGTTCTATCTTTCTATCTATTAAGAGTTAGCCTAGCCAAGAACGGCGCCTAGAAAAGTTCTCCTGGAAAGGAAAAGAAACGGCAATCTTGGCCTAGAGAATAGAAAAGGGATCCTCGAATAGGAAGGAAGTGGCACTGGTATTGAATTCCTTTCTGTATTTATACAAAAAAGGATGCTTAAACAAAGCAAGTCGGTCCAATAACGGTTGCTAAACCCGGATCGGATGCTATCTCCTAAACATATAGTGAAAAAAAGTCTGCCTTCGCTGAAGTTGGATCTGAGGACGGAAAAAGAGAGTCCGCTATCCCGGAACCGGTTGCCACCTTTTTGGGTCGAGGTAAGGCGGGAGACCCATACATAACTAGAGAGTAACTGTCGGCAAGTAAGAAAGATCTTTCCCCAGAGTGCCTTCCTTAAGCGTCTGGTGCCGCGGAGTCTGCAGGAGATGATCAAACCTCTTCCACCGCCGAACCTCTTTCTGTTGCTCAATCGTCCACTTTAGATGAGACTACTCAACTAAATCAGTATTAGACTCTTAAAAATCTGATTCTGCGGCAGAGACAGAAGGTGTATCCTCTAAGGCAGACAATTAAGTGACATAAGTGGTCTCGTCTATAGCATCTGATGAAGCAAAAGCCTAGTTCTCGGTAAAGCAAGCTCTCGCCTCAGGCTCAGGGAAAGGAAAGAAAGGGGATCCGTGCCTTTTCTATTCTCTTTCTGTGGTCTGGGACGGGAAAAGAAATGCTAGAAGAGTTGGAGCCCTTCTTCTTAAAGTCAGCTTTTTAGCTAAGCTCTTCTATAAGTGAGTTCTCTGGGCAAGGCTTTCTAGGCTCCCTCGCTCCCTACGAGCTCAAAAATGAAGGTATCCACGGAAAGAACACAACTTCTTCGGAGATAGCGAACTCTTCAAAACCAGACGATGAGTTGTGGGTCCTGTTTATATCTGTCTTATTTTGGTACTTTAATCTCCTGTGGTACTAATCGGTCTGCTCCAGCTTCTCTGATGAAGCGAAAAATCTATTGTAAAGAGTTGGTGGAAATGGCACTTTTCTTTCTTGCCTTATACCACTCCTGCCCTGGGGCAAGCTTAGCCATCCTTGTGGCAGGAGCCCTACAGGTACTGGAAAGCTGACTACTGGCAGTGAAATGTCATATAAAGACGGCTGACATCAAAATAACGATTGGGGATTTAGCTATAGCAGACTTTATTATTTCTCCTTCTCCCAAGCTCTTCCATTCTTGATAGGCTTTCCCTAGCTGGCACTATTTTAGTCTTAGATCTCGGAAGTTGATCTTTAACCAGCGATTTGCACGTCAACGAAAGAAGAAGGGCAAATGGTTGAAAGCCAGTACGGGACCAATACCAATACCAATGCTTTGATTCAACTAGTAGCGAAGGTGCCAATTGGTATCATTCCAATAGCTGTCCAAGGGGAAAAGGCTTTCAAGCTTCAGTGTGCCAAGCGAGCAAATGTCTATATGAGGGGGAAGTAGTGTATTTCCTGGAGAATAAGTTCCAGCCGATGCAAACGACCGTAATGATCCCTACGAGGTTAGCTGCAGTATATAGGAGCCTTTAGGTCCAGGCGAGTTCCGCAGTTGCCCTGTCTCTGTAAACCCTTCTTCAGAGCCTGCCCCCCCATCTACTCAAAGGAAAGAAAAGCAGTTAGAGAAGTCAAGTAAGTAAGATAAGGAAAGCGCGCATCCTTCTGCCTCTAAGTCGTAACCCTTTATCCCTTCCCGAGGTTTTAGTTTGAGTTGAAGTGTGGGGCGAGTTTCTTTCGATGCAGTTCTAGGATTACTCTAATAGGCAGCTTTGGAATAATACTGGAATACCTTATACCTATATAGAATGGAGGGACTACGCTTTCTGCCCCTATTGAATATGCTTTATTCTCTTACCCTATCTAACTTCAAGTTCTTAATAGTTTAAATAAGGTGAGTGCTGGCCCAGTCTTCTATAATCCCCTTATCGAGCTACCGATCTTACAGCGCTTTCTTTCCTATCATCCCTTCGATCTCCAGGCTAGGTAAATTCTTAAGGTAAATTTTCAAGCAGAAGTATTGAAATGGGGCAAGCAAATAAGCAAGCGGTGGGATCTTTCAGACAAGGGTAAAGGTCTAGAGCAGGCCAGAAGGCGGGACTCTTTCTTTTTCTTTCCTCAAATGAAAGCTAGATTCATTTTAAGCCGGTTCAGGTCCAAAAAATTTCCTGAAAAGCTAGTCAGTGAGAAAGGGAATGAACATGGTGAAGCGAAGAGGGTTCGAATGAATACTCGACTGATAAGGATAAGGGGGGAAATTCTTTTTAATGAGGGATTACTAAGGGGCTTAGATTGCTCACAGGATCAAAGCACTTTCTTTATCACTGTCTTGCTCACTTAACCCTCTAACACTTACACAAAGGCTTGACAAGGGATGGAAGAGATAGAGGAGAGAAAGCAGAACGAAGGGATATAGAATTACAGGCAGAACGAATCCAAGGGCTAGTCTCACACTCTGATAAGCCCAGGTGAGAAACTCTCTATTACTACTGGTATTGGGAAAACTGGTAGAAACTTATTGGAAATATGGTAGATAATACTACAAGACTGGCTAGATAGAGTAAGGAATATTGCATATTGCCTATTGCTATTATATATATATATATTATTAACTGGAAATAAGATTTAGGCGGGAACTCGTCCAGGTAATAAAGCAGGACAGGAAAGAAAAGCACTAAACTTAGCTATCAAAATCCCATCCCTCTAACCCTTAAAAAATGGATTAGCAATGGCTTAATAAAGGGATTACCATGGGACTTAGACAACTACTTGGGGCTATCTACTCCAACTGGCTCGCGGGTAGCGATAAGGACAGGATGGACTGGTGGAAATGCAACTACTGGTACGAATGCTGGTACAAGGGCACTGGCTAAAAATGGCTGTAAGAGAACTCTCCCACGGGATGGAGTGGATGGATTGTCCCTTGTTTGCTGTCAACTTAATGCGCTTACCTTACTATGGAAATATATAGCCCTATCGTTTATCGTTTAGCAAAAAGATATAGCCCTCCCCTATTGGACTGGATGGAAGAGAACTCCCAGGTATAAGGGATTATCTTAAGGCAGGGCTTTCCTTGGGCTTAGCAATAGAACTGGATTGGATCAACATTACAGGGCTTAGGCCTAGAAATGCATGGCGTTATCACTGGATTTTACTTGCGCTTGAAGAGGAGCTGCTTTGCCCTCTTACCCTCTTAGGATTCTATTAAGATGGAAATTACTGGAAGGGAACTGGGAATGCCTTACAGGGGGAAGGGAATCAATTACGAAGACCGATAGGGATGTTTTAACTCGTATGAACAAGAAGTACGCCCTCTCCGTCTTATAAGAGTAAGACTTTTCCTTTCACCTAACCACTCGACTGACGAAGGAGGGAAAGGGAATAGCAGCACTCCCAAAGCAAAACATTTTCCACTCGCAAGAATTACTTCAGGTCCAGAAAGCAGAGGAAGAAAAAAGGGGAAGAAATTAAAGTAGTCTTCCCAATAGAAATAGAAGCCCTCGGCAGGAAATTCTCCTAGGGCTGTAGAAAATATTTTACAAGTAATAAAAGAATAAATATCACAGGTAAGATTCAGTCCTATTCTATTCTTAACTTTGAATATCCCGCCGGCTATCCAAAAAAGCTCTATCCCTTGCTTTAAAAAAATCCCTACTAGCCTAAGTAAGGGACGCAGTTACTGTACCATAATAAGAGAGAGGGACTTCGGTAAAGGCTTACTTGATACTGGATTACACAAGCAAGGGCTTAACAAGGGGGAGTGGAAAGCACTTTTTCTTAGCAAGAGGGAAACTGTGGCAGGAAAGGAGAAGGAAAGAAAGTCCAACTGGCTGCAAGGAAACTGGCTGGAAGAGATATGCGTCTAATAAATAGGTGGCTGGAAATATGATAGCACTGGAGAAAATACTGTAAAAGGGACTGATACTGGCATATTACCCCCTGGGAAGGGGACTTACACTGGCTTGCTTACCTGCTTGGCTTTGCTTTGGGGAAGCTTTATTCTGCGATTGGAAGCTATTATTGATTGTCAGCTGGATTTCCTCTTCTTTCTTCTTAGCTTGATGCGGTAGGCGAAGAAGCCATCCATCCTGTGAGCAAGCAAGTTTTCAATATAGGCCAGTAACTTCGTGTACCTTAGGAGAGCGGGTAAGATCTTTCCATTTTAAAAAGAGAATTCGTTTAACTTCAGGGAATTGATTTGCTTACTTTAATTTTAATAGGAGAGCTTTCAATGGATACTATAAAATATGGGCCCGGCCAGCCCTTTTTGGAATGCCTCTAAGAGAGTGTGCTTTTTTTAGGAAGTTAATATATTTCGAGTCTAAGGGCATGACGTCCCCCTGCTTTTCCATGTGAGTCAGTGGAAATTTGAGTTCCTTTCCTTATACCTGCCCCTTCTAAGGCATTCCCCCCCGTTTCATTCCTTCTCTCTTGCGAGCCAGTCCGTCCTTCTCTATTTGATTCTTGGGAGGCTACTAATCTCTTGTTAAGCCCTTTTCTAAGGCCTAAAGTAAGCCATAGCTAATCTCTCAGTAAGTCAAAAGAAAAGAGGAAAGATTTCCCGCTAGCTCAAAACTGAGTTTGAGGAAAGCCTGAACCTGATATTGAAATTCCCTACCAGTCCTAAGAAAATAACTTCTCCCAGTCTTCCAACTTCAAATAGGGTTTCGCCTAGCCTTGCAATAAGATCTAATCTAGTAGTTTACTTCTTTCCTTGCCAGTGTCAGTTGCAGGCCTCTCTACATCCAGCCAGCTCGACGTATGTTCGCATACTGTCAGGTCGGGCATCTGTTATTTGAAGATTGATTCCGGATTGAATTGACAAAGAAGAAAGGGCAGCGGAAAGAAACTCCACCACCGCTAGAGGAGAGAACGAACGCTTTTTGCCCAAGAGGGAGAGTTGGGGAAGAAGTCTACCTCTTTTTCGAACATTCTTTCTTGAGGTCAGTCTTTTCGGCTGAATTGATTGACTATGAAGGACAGCCAGAGGAGCGGAGCAGCTTCGCCGTCTAGGGGATGGAGCAAAAGGCCACTATCTACACTATTTCTTTAGTAGCCAGACCAGTAGAGACTGGATTAGCGATCAAAGGGACCACTATCTAGGCTAGCCGGGGGCGGAATTCAATTCCACTCGACCACTTCAGGTTTTGGGGTAGGGAGAGGTGAATGCCCCAGTACGTATGCGATAGAGTATACAGATACTTGAATTGCCCTGAAATCATCAAAGAAAGCAACGGGAAATCAAAGCTTGATCTTGATGTCTGACTTTCTTATTAAAGAAGCAACCAAAAGAGCAAGTGGAGGTATTCCCTTAGATTCGATCTATCCCTTCTGAGTGAGACGAAGTCCCACTAGAGAAGACGGTAATGGAATCGGGGATCACAGAAGCTCTCATCCACTATCTAATCGGAATCAGGAAAGCAAGGTGGAAGAGCTGAGTGGTAAGACTCGTTTACTACATAATAAATAGAAAAAAAGGCGGTCTAAAAGCAGCCATTAGATATAAAATTCTCCACCTTGAACTTCTATTCCATGTCTCTTGATCTTAGATACTATATTTGACGATCTATCTCTATTAGACAATCGCTGGACTTGCCCATCACGGCATGAGAGGAGTTACCCCCTGTAATGTTTGATTGATAACCGCATCTCCTGTCTATCATTGAAGAAGGGAAGGAAAAGAAGAGAGAAAGACTAGGACTTTCTTTGCGAGAACATGAACCCTGGTTCCCCTCTGTCACATGTCAGATCAATGACGTAGAACAGAAAAAATGCATAGTTTTATGATAGATCCCCGGATCTCACCCTCACCTCTGCAAGCAAGAAAGAATCAAGGGTAGCTTTCACGCCACTCAACTTTCAGGATCGAGCCAGAGAAAGGAGAAAAAAAAAGAGCTTTCTTTCAAGCAGTTAGCTGGAGGTAGTGGGAAAACAAAGACCAAGGAAAAAAGTCAACGACGGGTTGAAGAACTTAGTTTCAAGACTCTGTCTGGGGCTAATCGCGAAGGACCGTGCTAGCCGAGCTAGCCCAAAGGTGGATTCTGCTTCTGCTTGAGCTACCTGAGTTGACGGCAGAAGAAGCAATCGGGAGGGAAGAGTCCAAGCTATTCATACTAGCTTTAGCTTTGAGCAAGAGAAGATTCCTTTCCACCCAGTCAATCATTGTGATTGAACTGTGAAAAAGAAAGATAGAAAGATCGGGCAATCTCCTATATCAAGGCTTGGAACGATCCCTATAGCCACTGCTTGCCTAACAACTGCTAACCTTTAAAATTCAATTGTTCTGCTCTACGCTGGCACAAGGGCGTGCGGAGGACTTGACCCATGCTACTTCCTTCGTAGAGTGTCCATACGGCCCCTCCCCCGCTCCTATGTTCGATAGGCCTAAAGGCCCCTATACCGGTACATTGGCTTGAGCTAATTCTTCCATTGACGTTAAGCTACGTCATCTTCAATGCCATCGGTTCTTCGGAAATTCACTCCTCCCGTGCCTTGGGACTTGGATCCTTCAACCTCGGATCTTGTACTTTTTCTCTTTTTCAACTATTCCCGGGGCAGTTTGTTGGGTTCTGTTTTGATCGATCGTTCTTGTCCCTTGATCAATTGGGGGTGGGGGAGTTGCTTAGAAAGCGCCTACCCCTCGTCCGGTAAAGCTGCTTGAAACTCCGTCACCTATGAATAAAGAAAAAAAGGCTTTCTCTTCTCCTCTCAGCAATCAAACTCCATAGCGTTAGCTATAGGCTTTGACGCGTTAGCGCCCACCTATAAAGCCTACTTTCACTCGTCTAAGGGCCTTGCTTGTTCGGTCGAGACGGATTCCATCTTTTACAGAAAAAAGAACTAGTCCGTCCCTTTACTCTTGTTGAGTAAAGTCCCTTAACCGTTCGTTTCAGAACTCATCCGTTATTCGTTCAACGATTCTTTCTTTAGTTGGCTAATCGTGAAGTCTATTCCGAGCGAAGACAGGCTTATCTCCCCCACGTTGAGAAGGAGATTCAGTTGAAAACTACTGAGATTGGTCACGGAAATGATATTCTTTCTTAAACGAGAAAAGGTGATTAAGCTTCAAAGAACTGAGCTCAATGAATAGGTGATTCAGGAACAGGTGAAAGGATACGTAGGTTTTTTCTTCCTTCTTCATCTAAATGTGATCTTCCTCGCTCGCCGAAAAGTACTAGTTTTCTTCTCCCGACTTCCGCTAGGGCTCTTTCTTTCCTCAGCGTGGGTGAAACCCTTTTCTTTCCCCTTACTCAAAACGTGAGTGAAAACTATTTTTAATAATCACTCCACCAACAGGAGAACGAGATACAAAGGAAGATTTCCTAAGCTAAGGGTAAGGGTGCGATATGCGCTTTCCCTCGCCGCAAGAAGAAGGGCTTTAGCAAGGGGGAAAAAGGACAGTCTTCGGGTTCTGCAAGGTGAATGGCAGTGCTATCAACAAAACCTTTCCTTTGTTTTTTTTTTCAACTCGTTACTCGTTACCTGGTGAGGGGGTCTTTACAATCTTCTTCTTTCATTACTCAAAAGAAGGTTGGCTGGGCTTTCCTCAAAAGGGAAAGTGTCACATTCCCGAGTTACATAAGCGAAAAGTGGATTCTTTCTTCAGTCATCTCGGTAAATGAAAAGTAGAATCTTTATTATTCCCGAGGGGATGAGGTTTGGTTGGTCAACCGGAACATTTACTACAAGGACTAAACTTCTTTCTTTAAAAAGGTTATACTCATTACCTGAACCGTTGGGGCATTCAACCTTAGCCTCTCTTACTTATTTAAGTTAGGAATCATACACTAATTAGTAGGAATGGGGAAAGATTACTCCTATAAGGAAGGGGGAAGGAAAGGACTAGCTTGACTCTGTAAAAGAGATGAACAGATAGAGGGGCTCATACTGACTCTAAAGACGGGGTTTCCTCAATCAAATAACTCGATTAGGGAACTAGCCCTATTCATGAACTGGGGAACGGAACCTTAAACTAAGGAGACGTAGCTAGCTCAACATCAGGAAAGGAACTGGCTTTATACTAGAGTAGTATTCTTTCGTCTACTTCTAAATCTTATCCGACTAACTGTTTTTTCAACTGAAACCGAATTACACCGACTAACTGAAACCAAATTACTGTCTTTTTCTCAATGGTAGTTTCTTGTGTAAGGAAAGGGATTCACCCGTTGGCTGACTTGATTGTTTGCCTATTTCGTTCTAGTTCTACGCTTTCACTGCTTTTTGAGTGTGACTATCCCATCCTACATTGGTTTCAGGCTGAAAGAGGGGTTTCTGGCGAAAAGGAGGAAAGCATTGGTTTATGCCTAGGAAAAGGCAGGAGGGGTTTCTGGCTAAGACTGAGTTAGATCAGGTGACTCAGACTGAGTGGAAAGCGTGAGTTGGCTTTCTGGCGAAAAGGTAGGAGGAATTGGTTTCTGCCCACCCGGAAGGAGGGTTTTTGGCCGGTGAAAAAGAGGAGAGAAGGTGATAACTCTCAATCGAAGGCGTACAATCATGCTTTGTTTCCTTCCCTTCACTTTGCTTGTTTCATACAGGACTCTTCTTTCTTTGAGGAACGGAACCCTCTTTAATCAATTGACTAGCCGAGATAGATGAGTTTCATAAAAGATGATTCTTTCGTATAAAAGGTATCCTACCGATCGGAAGTCTTCGTTGGGACCCTTTCAACCATCTTCCTTTTTCTAGAAAGCTAGTATCCTCCCTCACTTTATTTATTTAAAAAGAAAGAGCGCTAGCGAGCTTCTATTCTCTCCGTAAAGTAACCGTTGGGACCCGTACTAGTTATCTGAACCCGAACAACTGGACCTTACCTACTCACTCTTAAAGAAAACGAATTCAGTACCGAGCCGGAAACCTAACTAGGAATCAAACTACCCTTCTCCCTTATTTTCTGAACTCACTTACTCCTTTTTCCTCTCTTTCTTGTCTCCCCCCACTTCGTTCCTTTCCTATTGTTGAGTGAGTCAAGCTAGTCTGTTCCGTTCCTCTTTCTTCAAAGAGTGGCTAATTCCACTGTTAACTGTCCCTCTTCCCTTCTTCTGCTTTGGTTGGTTTCTCCTATCCCTTTAGTACATCTCGGGCTATGAGAGAACCTTCCATACTTGTTCAAGTAAGGACAGATATTCAGTAACAACTTCTTACCAGACAAAGGACTTCATTCTCGGGGTTCGATCGGACTATTCCGCCTTGGCTGGTTAGTTTGAGGATTCTCACTTCCCTTCTACCGCTCCGCTTACAGGTTAGATTGACTATTACGACTTCGCCTTTGGCCGGAATTTCAGTACCCTACTTCCTTTCTTTTTCTTTTTGGCCGGTTTCTCTGAGTTAGCCGACTTCCCCTTTTGGTTTGGATTGAGTCGAGGACTACCAGTTAAAAGGCGTCAATTTCATACTTTAACAAGTTTACTTGCCCCTCATTCCCCTGAACCTAAGTTGAGATGAGCTAATTCACTTCTTAATTATCTGCTTTCCTGAAGCAAGGAACAAAAAGCAGGGGAAGCAACTGACCTCAAAGAATGACTTTTAGAGACCTACTCAACGGGGATAACCTCCCGGGTAGAGAGAAAGGTAAACGGGAAAATGGGGAAACTATACTTATGTCATTCCTGAGTGAATATTCTTTATATAAAATAAAAGGTCACCCATAAGAAGTGTTCTCGCCGGACCGTAGTCCTCATCAATCAAAGTCTCCGTTGGCCTATTCCAATCCTTTCTCCCATCTCCCTTGAGAAAAACTATTCCCTACTTTCGCTTACGTTGGTTTGGCCTACGAGTAGTTCTTCTCAGCCTCCTTACGCGTTGCGTTGGTTTGTTAGTTCATCGTTCGTTCGCACTCACTTCTTCCCCTCCCTTTTGTCGGATTCTCAGTGGTCAAAGTAGTTCATGAATCCTTCGTTCATTGCTGAACTCACTTGTTAGTTAGCGCATCACTTCTTCTTTCATTAGTTGGCTATTCCTGAGGTCTATTCCAATCTATTAAAGTCATGGCTTAGTCCCACCATTAGACTGATTCTTTAGGGCTTTTGTTTAACCGCTTTAACATTTTAACTAGTCTCAAGCCAACAAAATATTCTATTGGCGGCATTCGTGAGCAAGAGAAAGATATGTTGGTTAAAAGGCTTAGGCCTCCTCCCATTCGTATGGGGATTGGGGGTGCTTCTGTGCAATCTTCCATATTCTGGGTTGGATTCAGCCCGCTTGCTTAGATTGAGCCCTAAACCTGTGCTTTCCTTCTTGCTTGGCCCGTCCTACGCGGATTTGTTCGTTGTGCGAGCCTTTTTCTTACCATTTTCTGGTTGTTTTGATACCATTTTCTTACATTACACATTACGTTGACGAAAAAGCCTTGGCCAGATTACGAGTTCTCAGCCGGATTCCCCTTTGGTCGAGTTAAACCCTTTTATGGTTGGCCATTAGTTTTATTACGTTGACGAAAAACACGGGCTTTCTGACCCCTCAAACGAAATAGTTGATTTTGGCGCCCCTTATTCAACCATAAACAACTGAGATTGGACAGGAACGGACTAACTGAAACCTAATGATCTCAAAGCAAATTCGGAAATTAACCAGTCTTCCGCGTAAGAAATTGAATAAGAGAAGAGCGAAACACATTCCTCAAAGCAAAGAAAGAAGGTACCCCAGTGGAATGTAAGAAAAGGAAGCCATTGCTTGATTGTTAGCGTTATTAATTCGTTGAGATTTTTTTTTGTTCCGTGAGTGAAGGAGATTCGTCTTCGGAAGAGAAAAACCCCAGATAGTTGCACTACACTTCAACGAAAAGAAATCAGGAAATTACATAGATAAGAATCGCAGTAGGCTAATCTTGACAGTTTCATTTTTCGATTGAGAAAGCGGTAGTGAGCTCTCCAATAGTGCACCGAAAGGGGGCCGGGGAGACGGTCAACCTTAGATCGGCTAAGATCGAAAATGCTCTGTCTTTGATTGAGACTGAAAACAGATATATAGC